TGGGATTTCCTAAATTATTAATTGAAGATAAACCCCGAAGAGTTGAAGATTTACAGATGAATGTTCAAAAAGAACTTAATTGTGTCAATAGAAAACTCAACATTGCTATTACCAGAATTTCCAATCCGTATGGGAATCCTAATATTCTTGCAGAATTTATAGCTGGCCAATTAAAAAATCGCGTTTCTTTTCGAAAAGCAATGAAAAAAGCTATTGAATTAACTGAACAGGCGAATACAAAAGGAATTCAAGTACAAATTGCAGGACGTATCGACGGAAAAGAAATTGCGCGTGTTGAATGGATCAGAGAAGGCAGAGTTCCTTTACAAACAATTGAAGCTAAAATTGATTATTGTTCCTATACAGTTCGAACTATTTATGGGGTCTTAGGAATAAAAATTTGGATATTCGTAGACGAAGAATAAAAAAACTTTATTTGTCTTTACATTTTATCCAACGATAAAAAACTAAAACTATGTAGTATAACACTATACAGCACAGCAATAAAAAAATTGCAGTCTTCTTTTTTATGTTTAAGAAAAAAATAAGCAATTCTATAAGGTTGAATAAAAATTTCCATCAAAACTCCTTTGATATAATTGCTATGCTTAGTGTGTGACTCGTTGGTTTAGGATTCGATTAGATTAAGATAAAAAAAAAAAAAAGAAAAAAGAACTTACCTATAAGAGAAACTAATAACTATAGCATTAATAAATAACCTAAGCAACTCATTGCTTCGCATTATCTGGAGATAAAAAATAAGTCAAGATATGATAGACGGATCATATCATTGTAGCAACTGAAAAAAAAGTAATAACGACATATGATTATTAAATTATGAAAGGTAATCGAAAAGTATGCGGATAAATGGAAGGATGAAAGAAAGAGAGAAAAATTTAATATTAATGATATATGATTCCAATTTGAAAAGTCTATGAGGTCACTGTAAGAAAAGCAATGTAATAAAGCATCAATACAGATATAATAATTAGATAAATCTGTTCCGAAAACAAAAAATTAAGAGCCTTGAGCCAATAAAAACTGAGAAAATTGACTCAAAAACAAATTTAAAAATTAAATTTTTAATTTCATGTAAGAGCTCCATTGTAGAATTCGGGCCTAATGATTAATCACGAAGCGATGGGAACGACGGAACCCATGAATATAAAGGATTCTATTGAAAAAAAAATCTTAGTAATTCATTGGACAGGATGGCGGAATAAACCATAAACTTTATTATCTATTCTGATTTTGATTCTGAGACCTCGTGGGATAAACATCAAACTCAAATAGATATTGAAAGAGTAAATATTCGCCGGCGAATATATATATAAAAAAAAAAAAAAAAAAAAAAAAAATGAAAAAGATAAAAGAAAATAAGGATTTGTTATAATATTCTAACTCTAACAAAAACGACATTCGAGATGATCATATTACGTTATTTTTAAATAAATAGAAATATAATTAATCTTGTATTCCGTTTTGAAAAAGACATACACAAATTTCGAAGAGATTAGATGAAACTAAAAAAAAAATAACATGATTACATGATTAATAGGATTAATCATTAACTACATCTATATCTTAATACAAGCTTTTTTAGTACTTTTATTCGCGAGGAGCTGGATGAGAAGAAACTCTCACGTTCAGTTCTGTAGTAGAGATGGAATTTATAATTTAGAAAAAAACCATCAACTATAACCCAAAAAGAACCAGATTTCGTAAACAACATCGAGGAAGACTAAAAGGAATATCCTCTCGTGGGAATCGTATTTGTTTTGGCAGATATGCTCTTCAAACACTTGAACCCGCTTGGATCACATCTAGACAAATAGAAGCAGGGCGACGAGCAATGTCACGAAATGTACGACGTGGGGGAAAAATTTGGGTACGTATATTTCCAGACAAACCAGTTACAGTAAGACCCGCGGAAACGCGTATGGGTTCTGGGAAAGGATCCCCAGAGTATTGGGTAGCTGTGGTTAAACCGGGTAAAATCCTTTATGAAATGGGCGGTGTACCCGAAAATATAGCCAGAAAAGCTATTTCAATAGCGGCATCAAAAATGCCTATAAAAACCCAATTTATTATTTCTGATATAGGAATATAGAATGAAAAGGCTAAATAACATTTAAGGATAAAAAGATTATAAGTTTTATTTTTTTGACAAACAATATTTTTTTACTTCGTCCTTTGCATTAAAAGAATAGATACAAAAAAATGATATGATTCAACCACAAACCTATTTGAATGTAGCAGACAACAGCGGGGCTCGAGAATTGATGTGTATTCGAATAATAGGAGCTAGTAATCGCCGATATGCTCATATTGGTGACGTTATTGTTGCTGTAATCAAGGAAGCAATACCAAATACTCCTCTAGAAAGATCAGAAGTGATCAGAGCTGTAATTGTACGTACTTGTAAAGAACTCAAACGTAACAACGGAACGATAATACGCTATGATGACAATGCCGCAGTTGTCATTGATCAAGAAGGGAATCCAAAAGGAACTCGAGTTTTTGGGGCGATCCCGCGGGAATTGAGACAATTAAACTTTACTAAAATAGTTTCATTAGCGCCTGAGGTATTATAAGACCTAAATATCGATAGTTAGTATAGGATTAAAAAATGGTATTGAAATAAAATTAATTAATAGATTGTGTATCACGCATATACCCTTAAATAATCCAATATTAATAATTTAATTCATATATTAATATATAATTCGTCTATATCTATATATAAATAAAAGAAAAAGAACATGTTGATTATATCAAAATTATAGAACAATAAGGAATTTTAACTTATCATGGGGAAAGACACTATTGCTGATATAATAACCTCTATACGAAATGCTGACATGAATAGAAAAGGAACGGTTCGAATAGGATCTACTAACATCACCGAAAGCATTGTTAAAATACTTTTAAGAGAGGGTTTTATCGAAAACGTAAGGAAACATCGCGAAAACAACCAATATTTTTTGATTTTAACCCTAAAACATAGACGAAATAAGAAAGAATCCTATAAAACTATTTTAAATTTAAAGAGAATAAGTCGACCGGGTCTACGAATCTATTCTAACTCTCAAAGAATTCCACGAATTTTAGGCGGAATAGGAATTGTAATCCTTTCGACTTCTCAAGGTATAATGACAGACAGAGAAGCTCGACTAAAAAGAATCGGCGGAGAAATTTTGTGTTATATATGGTAATCCTTCTAATATAAAAATTGGATATCCGGCACTTACCATTTTTGAAAAAAAAGGGGGTTGTGTAATACCACCCCTGCTAAAAATAAAAACGTTTAGGATGTTTTACCTCGAATTAAATTAAAGAAAAAAATAAATTAATGAAAGTTTTCTTTCTTAATCACTTCCGAAGGGCATGGTTCGATTTTGTTTAGATACTAAAGAATTTTTTTAGGTCATGCTTCTGAAAGGATTCGACATATTTTTGTATAGGTATACCTATAGGATAAAAAAGTAAAAATTTTAGCAAGTTCTTAGGTATAAGTTAATAAGGGGACAGCCATTTTATAAACGCCATAACAAGGATTCAAATGAGTAAGTGGTTTTTTTTTTTTCAATTTCAACATTCCTTTCACGAAGATAAAATTCAAGATTAAAAAATATTAATAAACCTTTTTTCGTCCAACAATACGTACATTCACAGAATTAAGGAATAAAAACTATGAAAATAAGGGCTTCCGTTCGTAAAATTTGTGAAAAGTGTCGACTAATCCGTAGGAGGGGGCGAATTATAGTAATTTGTTCCAACCCGAGGCATAAACAAAGACAAGGATAATCTTACTAAAGGAAATAAAGTACAGTAAAAATAACTTCCAAGGAACTGGCAAAAAAGGTCCGTTTTGACATGAAATGGATATATCCATATATTTCTTGTGAAATTAAAAAATATGGCAAAACCTATATTAAGAATTGGTTCACGTAAAAATACACGTAGTGGTTCACGTAAAAATGTACGTAGAATACCGAAGGGAGTTATTCATGTTCAAGCAAGTTTCAACAATACCATTGTGACCGTTACAGACGTACGGGGTCGGGTGATTTCTTGGTCCTCCGCGGGTACTTGTGGATTCAGGGGTACAAGAAGAGGAACACCTTTTGCTGCTCAAACCGCAGCAGGAAATGCTATTCGAGCAGTAGTGGATCAAGGTATGCAACGAGCTGAGGTAAGGATTAAAGGCCCTGGACTGGGAAGAGATGCAGCATTACGAGCTATTCGTAGAAGCGGTATACTTTTAAGTTTCGTACGAGATGTAACCCCTATGCCACATAATGGTTGTAGACCCCCTAAAAAAAGACGCGTATAGAACTAAATAAAGGCTGAAAGGTTTTCAAGAGAAATAAATGATTCAATGATCTGATCAAATAAAATTACTATGGTTCGAGAGAAAGTCAAAGTATCTACTCGGACACTACAGTGGAAGTGTGTTGAATCAAGAAGAGACAGTAAGCGTCTTTATTATGGACGCTTTATTCTGTCTCCACTTATGAAAGGTCAAGCCGATACCATAGGCATTGCGATGCGAAGAGCTTTACTTGGCGAAATAGAAGGAACATGTATTACACGTGCAAAATCTGAGAACATACCACATGACTATTCTAACATAGTAGGTATTCAAGAATCAGTACATGAAATTTTAATGAATTTGAACGAGATTGTATTAAGAAGTAATCTATATGGAACGCGAAACGCGCTTATTTGTGTCCAAGGTCCCGGATATATAACTGCTCGAGACATAATTTTACCGCCCTCTGTGGAAATCGTTGATAATACACAGCATATAGCTACCTTAACGGAACCAATAGATTTGTGTATTGGATTAAAAATCGAGAGGAATCGCGGATATAGTCTCAAAATGTCAAATAACTTTGAAGATAGAAGTTATCCTATAGATGCTGTATTCATGCCGGTTCAAAACGCGAATCATAGTATTCATTCTTATGGGAATGGGAATGAAAAACAAGAGATTC